TAGAATTTAGAAAAACTAGAATTTCTAATTTTAAATGCCATATTTAATATTTAATATAACATATTTAAATATAATAATGGTCGATTCAATCTAATATTCAATCTAATATTGCTAGACTATAATAATTCAGAATAGAATAATAAAATAAAAAAAAAATTATTTAAATTATTTTTTTTAATTATTTAATTCTATTTTATTATATTTTAATCATATTAAAAATGATATTTAAATTGAATCATATTATTAATATTATTCTAATTATAAAAATGAATTCTAATTAGAATAATATTTCTATATATTTATTATTTATCTATATATATTTTATTTGAATTTCTATTTATTCCATTATATGTTATATTTATTCTATTAGTCTATTCTATTTAGTATTATATATATATTAGTTATTAGTATAATATTAGTAGTATATATTAGTATAATATTACTATACTATATTTTGATTTTCTATTTTTCGTATTTTTTAGTGTATTTTTTTAGTCTATTTTACATTTGAATTATGAATTATATATATAATTTTTTATATAGATATAGATTTCATTTAATAGATAGATTTACTATAGATTACATTTATTTCTATTTAGTTTAGAGTTCTAAATAGAATCTAATAATTAGATAATTAGAGTGCAAATCTTTTTATGCATTTCTATATATATTATCATTATAGAAAGGATACGTTATAAGTCTAAATAACTAAATAATTAGAATGAAACTTTGTTTTTTAGACTAAATAATTCAAATTATCTTCGAATTCGAAATAGAAATGAATGGAATAATTAGTTCTAGCTATTAAATAATTAGTTCTAGCTATTAGACTATAAAATACATAATTAATAAATTCAATTTTCATTTTTCTTTTTTTAGTTATCTTATTATGGTTATATAAGATAGTCTAATAAAAGGATAAGAATAAAAATGAAATTAAAGAAAAAAGAAAAGATGCAACCCATAGAAATGAAATCCAGATCATAATGAGAGACTCCTTTCTTTTGTTTTCATTCATAAAGGCGGAAACTAAGACGAAAAAAAAAAAAAAGAATCGACCGTTCGAGTATTCCACCAAATTGCCTGAGAAAACTGAGAGTAAGAGGGGCATATATATGTTATGGAATATCCATCTATATTGAATTGCGAATACAGAAATGAGAAAATATTTTCTGATTGGACCAAATAAATACGGGTCTCCGATAGAGACGAAAGAAGATAAACAAACAAGAAATAAAATAGGTAAAGACCCTTCGATATAAGAAGCAGTATCTATATCTACTAAATTCAACGGTTTTCGCATAAAAAGAAATAAAATAAATAAATGAAAGAAAGGGGAAAGGAAGGGCATCCTAATGAGATCCTAATCTCAAGACACAAAGGGGATATGGCGAAATTGGTAGACGCTACGGACTTAATTGGATTGGATTGAGCCTTGGTATGGAAACCTACTAAGTGATAACTTTCAAATTCAGAGAAACCCTGGAATGAAAAATGGGCAATCCTGAGCCAAATCCTATTATTTTACGAAAATAAACAAAGGTTCAGCAAGCGAGAATAAGAAAAAAAAAGGATAGGTGCAGAGACTCAATGGAAGCTATTCTAACAAATGGGGTTGACTGTTGGTAAAGGAATCCTTATATCGAAACTCCAGAAAGGATGCAAGATATACCTATATAAAATAAATATAAAAAAAATAGGTATACTAATGAAAAACTATTTCAAAACAGACGACCCGAACCCGTATTTTTTTTTATTTATATGCAAAATCCATTTATATGAAAAATCAAAAGAATTGTTGTGACTCGATTCCAAGTTGAAGAAAGAATCCAATAGACTATTCATTAATCAAATCAGTCACTCCATAGTCTGATAAATCTTTTGAAAAACTGATTAATCGGACGAGAATAAAGATAGAGTCCCGTTCTACATGTCAATATCAATACCGACAACAATGAAATTTATAGTAAGAGGAAAATCCGTCGACTTTAAAAATCGTGAGGGTTCAAGTCCCTCTATCCCCAACCCAAAAAAGCCCGTTTGCTATCTATTTATTTTATCCTACCCCTTTTTGTTAGTGGTTCAAAGTTCCTTATGTTTCTCATTCATCCTATTCTTTTCCATTTTCCAAGCGTATCCTAGCAGAATTTTGTTCTCTTATCACAAGTCTTGTGATATATTGTGATATATATATGATATACGTACAAATCAACACCCTTGAGCAAGGAATACCTATTTGAATGATTCATAATCCATATCATTACTCATACTGAAATTTACAAAATCTTCCTTTTGAAGTGAAGATCCAAGAAATTCCCGTTCGAGACTTTTAATTTAACACTTTTTCGTTTTTTTTTGTTTTCATTTTTCATTTTTAATTGACATAGACCCAAGTAATCTAGTATTATGAGGATAATGCGTCGGTAATGGTCGGGATAGCTCAGTTGGTAGAGCAGAGGACTGAAAATCCTCGTGTCACCAGTTCAAATCTGGTTCCTGG